AACCAACTCGAATATTATTGAAGAAGTATTAACATTTGTGAGTCGAGAAAAAAAAAAAAGAAAAAAATGGAATAATTTATTTTTTTACATACTTTCTATATACATAGAACGTACATATATTCTTTATTCATCTAGAAAGAGTATATCTCCAGACACCTAGATGGATAAAAATGTATGATGATCTAGACTACTAAGAAATATGTATGTTGACCCATATTCATTTTAATGAATTTAATAGATACTCATACAAATTAATCATGTGCCAGGAACCAGATTTGAACTGGTGACACGAGGATTTTCAGTCCTCTGCTCTACCAGCTGAGCTATCCCGACCATTCGTGACGCATCATCCTCATTTTAAGAGATTACTTGAGTATATGTCAACTAAAAAAAAAAGACGAAAAAAAAAAATAGTTTGATCCAAGCCCTGTAATTTCTTGGATCTTCCAAAATAAGACTTTGTATGTTTCAGTCGGAGTAATGATATGTATTGTTAATCAGTCAAATGAGGATTCCTTGCTCAAAGATAAGATGCTCATTTGTACGTTTATCATATAGAAACCAAATTTTACGTCTATCATATATATTCCATTACATATTCCAACACTTGTGATAAGAAAAAGCAAAATTCCACTCAGATCCGTTTGTGAAAGAATAGAATGAATAAGAAACATAACGAATTTGGAACCACTAAAAAAAAAAGAGGATATAGGATAAATAATTAGAGAGTTAAACGGGCCTTTTGGGGATAGAGGGACTTGAACCCTCACGATTTCTAAAGTCGACGGATTTTCCTCTTACTATAAATTTCATTGTTGTCGGTATTGACATGTAGAATGGGACTCTATCTTTATTCTCGTCTGATTAATCTATTCTTCAAAAGATCTATCAGACTATCATGGAGTGAATGATTTGATCAATTCATATTCGATTCTTTCTTCAACTTGGAATCGATTCACATCTTTTATTTGTCATATAAATATTAAAAAATAGAGATTTTGGGTCTGTCTGGTCTAATCAATTGAAATAGTATTTCAGTACGTATACGTATGCTCATCCTTGATCCTTTCTTTTCTGGAGTTTCGATGGAAGGATCTCTTTACTAACCAAACGAAATCTTTACTAACGAAACGAAATGTCGTCAACTCCATTTGTTAGAACAGCTTCCGTTGAGTCTCTGCACCTATCCTTTTTTTATTCTCCCTTTCTGAACTCTTCTTGGTTTTCCGAAAACAGGATTTGGCTCAGGATTGCCCATTGTTAATTCCAGGGTTTCTCTGAATTTGAAAGTTATCACTTGGTAGGTTTCCATACCAAGGCTCAATCCAATTAAGTCCGTAGCGTCTACCAATTTCGCCATATCCCCCCCCTTTTTTCTTTGAGATTAGAATCTCATTAGGATGTTTTTTCTTTTCATTTAAATTATGAGAATTATGCCGGAACTGTTGAATTCGTTAGATACCGATTCCTATACCGAAAAATGTTTCTTTCTATTTGTATTTCAGATACCCATATTTTGTCCAATCAGAAATAATTCTATCATTTCTGTATTCGCAATTCAATATACATGGATATATACCACATATATATATTTTAGATGCCTCTCCTTCTAGCGTTTTTCTCATGCAATTTGGAATACTCGAACGGTCGATTCTTTTTTTTCGTCTTAGTTTTAACCTTTCCGAAGGAATGTTTCATTATGATCGGAATTGAGCCTTTACCTTTCTTTCATTTGTTTTTATTCTTATCTTTTTTTCTTAGAACGGATAGGTCCTATATAACATAACTAAAGATAACTAAAATGGATGGAAATCTCTTATTTTTTTAGATTAAATAAAAAAGAAATCTATTTCTATTTATTAATTTAGAATAGCTAGTTAGAATAGCTAGACCTAATGTAATGGCTATAAATAATCATTCTATTAATTTCATAATTTCAAATTAATTTAGAAAAGAATTCGAGTTATTTCTATTCTATATTATTATTATTTATTTATATATTTATATTAATTAAAAGAATATTCAATATATTTAAATATATTCATTTGCTAATTTTAGATTCATATTATTTATTACTATTATTACTATATATATAATATATTTTAACTATATCTATATTTATATATTTAGATTTAGAATTTTAAATTTGATATTAATTATAGAAATTCTAATTAAATTAAATATGAAATTAATTTCAATTAAATATGAAATTAATATAATTAAATATTTAAATATTAATTAAACTTTTAAACTATAAACTTATAAACTAATTATTAATTATTATTAATTAAAATAACAAAATTTGAATTCAAATTCAAAAATGAAAAAAGAAAATCTTACTATACTCTATACTAATTAAGACTCTATACTAATTAAGATAAAGATATTAAGATAAAGATATTGATCATTAATAAACATATAATTGATTGTTGAAAAACATAATATATTTACTAAATAGATTGAAATATATTCTATTAATCCTTATCTTCAAATTGTTATG